TAGAGTTGAAGAGAAATATCCCAATACATGTCTTATTTTTTTTTTTCAATAATCCATATTTGTAGCAATGAAATACTAGTGTTCCTACCCCAAGTGATAGATGATTGATTACACGATGGTATATATTCTTTATAAAGGACCAGAAATACCTTGCTTACGTATCATTGGGAAGTGCATTAACATAAATACGGCGGTAAGAAGAGGTAATACAAAAGTGTGTAAACTATAAAAACGAGTCAAAGTGGATTGTCCTACACTAGCACTTCCGCGTAATAACTCTACCAGAGGCGAGCCTATTACAGGAATAGCGTCTGGTACGCCTGTTACAATTTTTACTGCCCAATAACCAATTTGGTCCCGAGGTAAGGAATAACCAGTTACACCAAAAGATGCGGTCAATACACCCAAAACCACACCTGTAACCCAAGTCAATTCACGAGGTTTTTTAAAGCCGCCGGTGAGATACACGCGAAATACGTGCAGGATCATCATTAGGACCATCATACTTGCCGACCATCGATGAACTGATCGGATTAACCAACCAAAATTAGCTTCAGTCATTATATATTGAACAGAAGCAAAGGCCTCCGTAACGGTCGGACGATAATAAAAAGTCATAGCAAACCCGGTAGCTACTTGTACTAAAAAACAAGTAAGCGTAATTCCCCCTAGACAATAAAATATGTTGACGTGAGGAGGAACATATTTACTAGTTATATCATCGGCAATTGCCTGAATCTCAAGACGTTCTTCGAACCAATCATAGATTTTATTGAGATAGGTAAATAAAGGGGACCCCCCCGGAGAACCGTATATGAAAATTTCATCTCGTACGGCTCAAACAGAAACACCCAAATACTAGTTCTAACGGATGTGTGTAATATAAAGTTTGAAATTTATTAATTCTATGATTTATGATTCAATTTTTTTTTGAAGATACTAAAGAATAAAAATCCGAAAGCTCTTCTTTGTGGTTATAATGCCAAAAAATCAAGTCGGCTCATTCGTCTATATATTGATCGTTATAGGCCTCTTGAATCTTCTATTTACCTATTTTCTTTGGTGTTATTTATGTGTAATGCGGCTTTACTGCTGTTTTCTTTATTATTGATAGGAATTCTCTTGTTAAGACCCTATGAATTGATTAAAACCTCAGATTCATACTAAAACCACGATGATTCAATAAAACCCTTTCAAACTAAGTCTAAGTCCCAAAATTCCCTGAGTAAGAACCATTGGATCATCACTTATTCAATGAATAGATATAATGACTAAAAATCCAAACCAAAGAAACCTTTGTTTTGTCCTTTGATCAAAATAAGCATAAACGAAAGTTTGAAAGAATAAAAATATTTCTATTTATAACTTCTAACTCTTTGAAAAAATTTTTTGAAGTCCGGACACGAGGTCTGACTATTAAGTATGAATCATAGTTCTAATAGTAATCTATTTCATATATTCCGTGCTCCAGATACTAGAATGAATATCCGACGAAGTAAAACCATCTCTATCAAGATGACAGACCCATTCTCTGTACTATCCATAGGATCATTTATACCAAGTCACACACTCATATTCCGGAAATACAGAAACAAAGAAATTCCACGGTCAAACTACCAAAATAGAATGGGATAAAAATCAGAAACCTAAACGCTTCACTTTGTATTGAAAAAGCCAGTTAATGGTTCTTGTGAATCTAATTCATTGAAATTCCATCCAGTAAAATGGAAGAATTATAAATCTCCAAAATAATAGATAGGAATATCGCGAATAGAGCCATTGCGAGACCCATCAAAGGAGTAGTTCCCCACCCAGGAGCTACTTTACCATATTCTGAATTCAATGGTTTCAATAAACTCCCCGCATTAGTTCGTTTTGGGCGGCCAGATCTAGAACTACCTTCAACGGTTTGTGTAGCCATAATATTTTATATTCAGTAAGATCTGTTGACTTTGTATACCATTCCGTTGTAAATAAATGATCTTATCATAGATCCATTGTGGTCTTAAAACTTTATAATGTCTTAAAACTATATAATCATGGAAACAGCAACCCTAGTTGCCATCTTTTTATCTGGTTTACTTGTAAGTTTTACTGGGTACGCCTTATATACTGCTTTTGGGCAACCCTCTCAACAACTAAGAGATCCATTCGAGGAACACGGGGACTAGTTGAAGTACGGATCCTCCCAATATTGGGAGGATCCGTACTTCAATTGAGATAATGACAAATCATTTCACCTTTTTAGTTGGAACTTTAGGCGGGTCTCGAAAAAAGATAGCGAAAAAAATTATTCCTAGAGTTGAGACTAAAAGGAATGTATAAACCAATGCTTCCATAGATTCGATCGTGGTTTACAATTATAGCTTCCATACCTGTTTATTTGGGATCGTCTCCCGGATAAATAAAGAACAAGAGTCAAAGAAAAGGCAGTGATTCAAATCAAGATTTATCTGGTACCCCATCTAAAAATAACAAAAAGAAAATAAAAATGAAAAGTAACAAGTAACAAAGCATATTGTATCAGACTACTTGTCTTCTTGTAGTTGGATCTCCAAGTTTTTGGAATGCTCCAAATTCCACTTGAGCATCTAAATCTGGATCAATACCAGCAAAAACATCTCGAAACAAGGTTCTAGCACCATGCCAAATGTGTCCGAAGAAGAAGAGCAAAGCAAACGAAGCATGTCCAAAAGTAAACCAACCCCGTGGACTGCTACGAAAAACACCATCGGATTTCAAAGTAGCACGATCTAATTCAAAAATCTCACCCAATTGAGCACGTCTAGCATATTTTTTCACAGTAGCGGGATCGCTATAACTGACTCCGTTGAGTTCGCCGCCATAGAACTCGACAGTTACACCTACTTGTTCGACACTATATTTTGATTCCGCCCTTCTAAAAGGAACATCGGCTCTAACAATTCCGTCTCCGTCTACCAAAACAACCGGAAATGTTTCAAAAAAAGTAGGCATACGACGTACAAAAAGTTCGCGCCCCTCTTTATCTCTAAAGATAGGATGTCCTAACCACCCAACAGCTATTCCATCCCCGTTGTCCATTGAGCCCGCTCTGAATAACCCCCCCTTTGCCGGATTATTGCCGATGTAATCATAAAAAGCTAGTTTTTCGGGAATTTTAGACCAAGCTTCAGATAAACTTTGATTTTCAGCCAACCCAGCACCAATTCTTCGATATATTTCTTGTTGGAAGTATCCTTGATCCCATTGATAACGAGTGGGACCAAATAATTCAATCGGGGTAGTTGCTGAACCATACCACATAGTTCCAGCAACTACAAAAGCGGCAAAAAAGACAGCAGCAATACTACTGGAAAGGACGGTTTCAATATTTCCCATACGTAATCCTTTGTATAGGCGTTGAGGTGGACGTACACTAAGATGGAATAGACCCGCCAATATGCCCAAGGTCCCTGCTGCAATATGATGAGAGGCTATTCCTCCCGGAACAAAAGGATCAAAACCCTCCACACCCCACGCTGGATTTACGGATTGTACCCTTCCAGTTAGTCCATAAGGATCGGACACCCATATTCCAGGACCATACAATCCTGTTACATGAAATGCACCAAAACCAAAGCAAGCCACCCCTGATAGAAATAAATGAATTCCAAAGATCTTAGGCAAATCCAAAGAGGGTTTTCCTGTACGTTCATCAGTAAATATTTCTAGATCCCAATACACCCAATGCCAGATAGCTGCCAAAAAGCACAAGCCCGAAAACACAATATGTGCCCCGGCCACACCTTCGTAACTCCAAATACCCGGATTCGTTACAGTACCCCCTGTGATACTCCAACCGCCCCATGAATTGGTTATTCCTAAACGAGTCATGAAGGGTATAACGAACATACCCTGTCTCCACATTGGATCAAGAACAGGATCAGAAGGATCAAAAACTGCTAATTCGTATAGAGCCATGGAACCGGCCCAACCAGCAACCAGAGCTGTATGCATTATATGGACAGAAATCAAACGACCGGGATCATTCAATACGACGGTATGAACACGATACCAAGGCAAACCCATGGAAATACCCCTTTATCAATGAAAAATAGACACAATGTAACTTTATTGCATTGGAAAAAACTATGCTGTGGACCCTCTTTTTAGTGGATTATCTTGGGGAAAGAATTAATATTTGTTTGATTTGTTTGATTCTTTTCAATTACTTTTAGTAATAATGAAACTATTTTGTTCGTAGGAACAAAAAGAAGCAGATCTATTCTACACCCGATAAGTACCAATACGCAATGGTAGGGGAGTTGATACCATTTTCTATGAGTGAATGCATATATATATTTGTTCATCATTCAAAGGACTTATTTGTAATAATTTTCCTTTATTCATTTTGTCTTCTTTATCTTTTTTTATAAACTTAGTCAATCTATGGATAAAATATGATAAAGGCCAATATTAGTAGGACACTAAATCCATTGTTACGCTTTCACATCAAAGTGAGATATAGTACTTAATTTTTCTTTTATTTAATGCCTATTGGTGTTCCAAGAGTACCTTTTCGAAGTCCTGGAGAGGAAGATGCATTGTGGATTGACGTATAGTGCGACTTGTCAGATATATTGGGTCATATGGTATTTCCCCATTCTCTTCCCCGATCGAGATATCCTCCCCTTCGCCCAAGAAAGATTGATTGAATTATCAAAAATTTGGAGCGTGAAGTTCAATTAGATCCATTTTTTCGGGAGGGTATACAGATTAATATTATCAATTAGAATAATTTATGGTTATCTTGGTTAGGCCAATAAAATGAAGTATCCAGGCTCCGTTTAGAAAAAAACCGGTAAAAAATCTATTTATGATTACTATTTCTATCATATTCTATTTCTTTATATATTTATAATAGAAGTGATCTCAAACAGTTAATCAATCGAGTAATATGATGAATGCATTGAATATCTGTTGTAAGACATGAAATAAATTGTAAAAAGGAAGTCGTAGCAAAAGGACGTGGTATTGGGGCATTTGTCATATATGTGCAAATCCAAATCGGGCGGATCTTTACTCGGAGTAGAGCATAAACCTAAAAAAATTGAAGAAGCCCATTCAGGAACAAGAAAATTACATCGCGATTGAGATTGTATCTCGATGAAACAATACATCAATGAAAAGTTAGTTAGATAAATTTAGTAATTTTTTTTTATAGATAAACAAAACAGGCCAAAACCCATCTTTTTTGAAAAATGAAAGAAAAGCCCCTTTTTATACCTGGTATGAAAAAAAAAATAAAATAAAAGAAAGCGCTAGAATCTACATCTACACATTGATTCTTTTTTTTTTTTCGTTATTTTTGTTGAACCGTATGCATCAAAAGGTGCATGTACGGTTTCTAAGGGATACAACTTTATCCCAATCAACCGACTTTATCGAGAAAGATTACTTTTTTTAGGCCAAGGGGTTGATAGCGAGATCTCGAATCAACTTATTGGTCTTATGGTATATCTCAGTATAGAGGATGATACCAAAGATCTATATTTGTTTATAAATTCTCCTGGCGGATGGGTAATACCCGGAGTAGCTATTTATGATACTATGCAATTTGTGCGACCAGATATACAGACAATATGCATGGGATTAGCCGCTTCAATGGGATCTTTTATTCTGGTCGGAGGAGAAATTACCAAACGTCTAGCATTCCCTCACGCTTGGCGCCAATGAGTTTTTTATTTGATTTGAGAGAAAAAAGAAGACTATGCCTTCGCGCTATATGAAATATGAATATTAAGTAATAATAGCATGGCACTTCGAATTCGATATGATAAATTTTTTTAACCCTTAAATTATGTATCGAAAGAGTAGTATGAGATAAAAGGTATTTCCGATTTTATCTAATCTATCGGGAGGCCTATTTCAGCGTCACAAACTTTTTTGTTTTCACGCCGGGAGGCTCTTAACAATATTTAGGTTATGAAAGAATATGAAAATAAAAAAAATCTTGTTTTTTTATTTGAAAAAAAAAAAAAGAAACTTTGGGATTGCTAAATAACAGACGAAATAAATATATAAAGCAACGGAGCCATCATAGTATTTTTGAACTACTCCAAAAACAAAAAGAAGGGTGGTTATTGGATCATTTACCAACCCGAGTCTGATAGACCCTATATTTAATTTATTTGATATTTAAGTAAGGTAAAAACGAATTCCATTATAGAGCCGTATGCAATGCGTAAAAGATGCCTGTACGGTTGTTCAATTATATATTTTATTATTCTTTATCTCTTCACCTTATCATCATGCGAGATAGAATAAACATTTATTATGTTATATCATCAGGGTAATGATCCATCAACCTGCTAGTTCTTTTTATGAGGCACAGACGGGAGAATTTATCTTGGAAGCGGAAGAACTTTTGAAGCTGCGCGAAACCGTCACAAGGGTTTATGTACAAAGGACAGGCAAACCCTTATGGGTTGTATCCGAAGATATGGAAAGAGATGTTTTTATGTCAGCAACAGAAGCCCAAGCTCATGGAATTGTTGATCTTGTAGCGACTGAATAAAAAAGAAAAAATAACAAAAATTTCAGACGAATTGATGATTTGAGATTTTATCTTCTTACCGGATTTAATATTCTATTCATTAATCTATTAATATAGAAATAAAATAATTCATAATCATCCGGTTAAGATCGATCTAAACCAGCCCATTATGTATATGATTCAATATGCCAACTATTAAACAACTTATTAGAAACACAAGACAGCCAATCAGAAATGTCACGAAATCCCCCGCTCTTGGGGGATGTCCTCAGCGACGAGGAACATGTACTAGGGTGTATGTGCGACTCGTTCAGATCATGGGCTAGGACAAAAGAAAGAAAACAATTGATCCAGTATCAACGATCAGTACCAGTGAATAGACTAGAATGGAAGAACTCCATTCAATATCTAAAAATAAAAAAGATCTATCCTTCTATTGTGGTATCAAATGTATGGTTTCCGTTGGTGCAAATCCAATCAACTCCGTTTTAAATTTAAGATGAGAAAGAATTCTCCATTGATAGCAAATGATATCCATTAAGCAGGGGAAATACTATTTTAAAAAGCAGAAAAATTATGCCTTACTCTTGCAAGAACGGACTAACAGGGTCAGCTACTCAGCTAATCTTCATAATTAAATACCGTTACTGTATAAGTAGATCTCATTGTGAAAGACCTCGTACTGGATAATTATGGGTAGAGCCAAAGAGTGTGAACTGTACAAGTTAACAATAACATTGATTAAATGAAAGAAGGGCTCCGGTGTATAGAGAGGACCTCACCGTTTAAGAAGTAACCATAGAAACGATGGAACCCACTATATCCATTTATATTTACTACTTTTATGTTTTATGTGTTTTTGATACCTAATATCAATACAATTTTTTCTAGGCATTTCACCTAGAAAAAAAAAAAAAAAAAATCGTGGTCGGGAAGGTTATAGTAGCAAAAGCCATTGGAATTTAAATTTTATACATTGGAAGAATCCGTTTTGTTATTAATAGACTAGGATACGGGAAGGGAATAACTGAAAGAAAGGAAATCAATTAGTTATTCATCAAAGTTTCATTTATTCAATGACCAGAATTAAACGAGGGTATATAGCTCGAAGACGTAGAACAAAAATTCGTTTATTTGCATCAACCTTTCGAGGGGCTCATTCAAGACTTACTCGTACTATTACTCAACAGAAAATAAGAGCTTTGGTTTCGGCTCATCGGGATAGGGGTAGACAAAAGAGAGATTTTCGTCGGTTGTGGATCACTCGGATAAATGCAGTAATTCGCGAGAATAAAGTATACTTCAGTTATAGTAAATTTATACACAATCTGTACAAGAGACAGTTACTTCTTAATCGTAAAATACTTGCACAAATAGCTATATTAAATAAGAGTTGTCTTTATATGATTTCCAATGAGATCATAAAATAAAGAGATTGGAAGGAATCCGTTGGAATAGTTTAAATGGAGTTCCCTGGAGAATGAACTCTGGGAAGGTAGAGTAGAAATTAGTATGATAAAATATGATAAAGTCATCAAAATGAAGAAAGACGTTAAATAAAAAATATTTATTCCTCTTCTCCCATTTTTTTTCTTACGACAGGACATTTCGATTTTACGATTTTTCGAACAAAAAAAAAACGTCAATCCGCATTTGAGTTTGGATTGGAATTTTATTTTGATTCAATTCAATTGAAGAGTCAACCTATTTTTTTTCTGGTTCTAAGACCAGCAGCTCTAGCGGTTGACTCGCTTCTTTCAAATTGTTTCTCATTATTAAGAAAAGGTAACGGAGATAAAATACGAGCTTGTTTTATAGCAATAGTAATTAATCGTTGTTGTTTTAAGGTCAATCTATTCACCCGTCTAGATAATATTTTTCCTTGTTCGCTAATAAATCGACTAATTAAACTCATGTTTCTATAATCAATTCGATCCCCCGATTGGATCGGAGGCAAACGCCTACGAAAAGATCGCTTAGATTTAAGAAAGATTCGCTTGGATTTATCCATGGTTTGTTTATTCCTTATCCTGAAAATCCCAATCCTATTTCTTAATTCTACATCATCTTTGATCCGATCGAAATAGGATTTGGTTTGTTTATATTTATTTGTTTATATTTAAATAAATTAAATTATATTTAATAAATAAATAAAAAATAAATTATATTTAAATAAATTAAAAAATAAATTCAAATAAATTATATATATATATTGTTATATATAATATGTAATTTTTCATCTTCCTTGGAAGACTGACACACGAGCGATCGGTTCGATCTATTTCTTTATCTCCCCATGAATCGTATGTTTGTAACAACAGGGACAGAATTTTCTCAATTCCAATCGACTAGGCGTATTGTGTCGATTCTTTTGAGTAATATATCTGGAAATGCCCATTGATTCCTTATTAACACGATTTCGAACACAACTGGTACATTCCAAAATAACCGTTACTCGGACATCTTTACCCTTAGCCATGAACCTCCTTTGGTTTTTGATTCACTCAATTCTTTAATTTTCCGACCCGAAGCAAGGAAGAAGAAAGGACACAAAAATAGAAGCAGGTAACTCGAAATCAAATTATGAAAGAAATATTTTGTTGCAATCAATATAGTAATAAATAATAAGTAATATAATGATTTCTAACTATATTTATAATTTTTAATTGCCGTACAGTATTTCATTTTCAGTTAAGTATCTTGTATGATATTGTTGCCCCAACCACCGCATTTCCATTCTATTATTAATTTAATTTGAGCCTGAGCCCGAGTTCATAGTTTCACTGAGGGTGAAACCGCTTTTTCTTTGTTTTTTTTTTTTTTTTAGAAAGAATAAGTAAAAAAAGAAAAAAAGAAAAAACAAAGAAAAAAAGAAGGGAGGGGTAGGGATTAGTTACAGATATTTGATTGTATCTCTAATCTTCTTCCCCTTCCCATATCAATAGCTAGAATGAAAAAAAGGGGAATATCAACGCATCCGGAAAAAAACGATTGATCTCTATCAATAAACCTGCTAAAGACCCGAACCATAGAGTACTTACTACCGGTGCCACGGAGAGATATGTTTTTAGATCTCGCATTTTAAAAACTCCTCTTTCTGTATTCGTTATTTTAATTTTATTGGAATTTGTAATACATAATGGTAATACATATATGACCGGATGTGTATATGTAGTTAATGACTTACCACTTGTACGCGGAGTTCCTAATTCAAATTGAAATGTACAAAATAGATATTTATTAAAAGAAAAAAATACGTCCATTTCCGCCTTAAATTCCTAAAAAATATTCATTTTTTGTGGTAGATTTCATATTTATTTCATACTTTATATAAGTCTTTTACCATATTATATGTTTGTTATATGATATATGAGACCAAAAGGAAGAAGGAAGAAATGATAAGATAGTTTGGGTATATCAATGTAGGAAATAAAGATGTGGAAAACAAGACAGGGATTCTCTACAATGACACTGTAGACCAAT